GTTTCCGCATGTTTTCAATAAAACCTTCGCGTAAAAGGATTTTAACAATGTTTTCAGTAATGTTAGTAGCTGGTATTCGAACTGTTCTTTTTTTATTCATGTCAGCATTTCGTATAGAGGTTATTATGTCAGCAATAGTGTCTTTATTCATGATAAACTCAGATTATTGTTGTACTCGAATTTTGATATAATCAACATGCTCTTTTTCTTTTTTTTTTTTTTTTCTTTATTTTGTAGTTATGAATTATTAAAGGCATATACGTGAAACCCAACCAATCTACTAATAATAATAAATCTCAATTTACTAAATAACCTTAATTGATTTCAGTTAAATACTCAGTTAAATACTATAACTATATTAATTATGTTATGGTCTAATCTTATAATACTTCGGGTGCTAATGAAACTATTTTAGTGAAATTTAACTGTCTCAATTCCCGGGCGATCGCGCCAAAAATTCGAGTTCCTTTTGGATTTCCTTCTTGATCAATAACAACCGCAGCATTGTCATCATATCGTATGATCATACCGTTCTCACGTTTGAGTTCTTTACAAGTACGTACAATTACAGCTCTGATCACTTCTGATCGTTCTAGAGGTGTATTTGGTACTGCTTCCTTGATTACAGCAACAATAACATCACCAATATGAGCATATCGTCGATTACTAGCTCCTATAATTCGAATACACATTAATTCTCGGGCTCCGCTGTTATCCGCTACATTCAAATGGCTTTGGGGTTGAATCATTTTGTTTATCTGTTTTTTCAATCAACACAAAGGGCGAAGTAAAAAAAAAAAAGAAATGTTGTTTGTTCAAAACAAAAAAGTAAACCTGCAATTGTTGTTTTTTTTTCATCCAAAAAAACTTTTCTTTTGTTTCTACATTCCTATCCCGAAATAATGAATTGGGTTCGTATAGGCATTTTTGATGCCGCTATTGAAATAGCCCTTCTGGCTATATTTTCTGCTACTCCGCTCATTTCATAAAGTATTCTACCGGGTTTAACGACAGCTACCCAATATTCGGGAGATCCTTTCCCCGAACCCATACGCGTTTCTGTAGGTCTTACTGTAACTGGTTTGTCTGGAAATATACGTACCCATATTTTTCCACCGCGGCGGGCATTTCGTGTCATTGCTCGTCGACCTGCTTCTATTTGTCGAGATGTGATCCAAGCGGGTTCAAGCGCTTGAAGAGCATATCTACCGAAGCAAATACGATTACCTCGATAAGATATTCCTTTCATTCTTCCTCTATGGTGTTTACGGAATCTAGTTCTTTTGGGGTTATAGTTGATGGTTGTTTATCAATTCCATCTCTACTACAGAACTGGACATGAGAGTTTCTTCTCATCCAGCTCCTCGCGACTGAAACGATTAAAAAATCTATGTATTTAATGAATAATATACTGAAAAAATATACCGACTCATGAGATTTTTTGAAATTTCATCTAATCTATTAGAAATTTCCATATCTTGTTTTGATATATAACTAAACATGGATTCGATCTATAGAGAATTTTTATTTAGAGATACATTTAAAGATAATAGTATCGATCAAAGTAATTTTGTTATGAGGTTATAACGAATCTTTATTTTGTTTTGCTTTTTATTATCATATCGGATCGGCTAAAATTTAGAAATCCAATAAAATCAAAATTTTCGCGGGCGGATATTTACTCTTTCAATATTCAGTTATTCAGTTATAGGATTAGTCTATGACATGACCTTTCAGAATAAATGAATTGGTTTCTGGTTCGTTCCGCCATCCTACCCAATGAATCATTAAGATTCGTTTTCAATGGAATCTTATGTATTCACAGGTTCTATCGTTCCCATCGCTTCTCGGTTAATGGTTAGGTCTGAATTTTACAACGGAGCCCCTAACTAAATTGGATTTGTTCTTGAGTCAATCCTCTCAGTCTTTATTGGCTCAGGGCTCTTTATTCTTTTTCTATGAACAGATTTGTATAATTATGGACCGATCCATATTAATGCTTTATTAAATTTCCCGTTATGAGATGAATCATAGACCTTACATATTGGAATGATATATCATTGATATTTTTTTTCTCTCTTTCTCTCATCCTTCCATTTATCCGCATACTTTTTTTCTTTACAACTCAGAATCAGATTAGTTTTTATTTTTTGTTGTTTGTTTATGCAAAAAATATTTCAGTTGCTACATTGATATGATCAATATATCATATCTCGACCGGTTTTTTATATCCAGATAATGCGAAACGATGAGTTAGTTATTAGTTCTATAATAGTTATTAGTTCATACTATGGGCTGGTCCTTTTTTTTTTAATACTAATCCTAAAAAAACCAACGAGTCACACACTAAGCATAGCAATTATATCAAATGATTAATCGAATTTTTATTCAATCTTATAGAATTGTTCATTTTTTTTTTTGAGTTAAGAGAAAAAGAATGAAAGAATTTGTCATTTTTTGTTCTATTACTGGATGGATAGAATAGAACTAAAGATAAGTC